CATGATCAAGATAGGATTGGATCATCAAAGAATCATCCAAATTAGAGTGTTGCGATTTTTCGTGGGGGGGGATTTCCAATTTAATGAGATTTTGAAAGGAGGGTTCATTTAATTGAAAATAAAATAACTAAAGTTTTCTCTTTTGCTGAAGAAGTTTTGATAGCTACGGATCACAAAAAACACTAAAATCATAACAGAAAAAAGCATTGTGGAAAAATAGATAGTTTCTTTTTTAGTTCCGAAAATGAAACGAAAATTCAAATAGAAAAATAAAAAGAATGTAAATAGTCTTTCTTCTTTTTGTTGTTGCTTGAATATTTTATATTCAATTGAATATAATAAATAACAAGCATTTTTGTGTTCAAATAAAATAAATCATTATTTATCTATAATTCGTTGGAACAAAAAAAGGGGCCCGGCTAGGTACTGACCAGGCCGGGCCATCAGAATAAGAAGGGCCTTTCGAACAAAATCAACACAAAGATGTCTTCTTTTTTTTTCGTTATTTTTATTTATAGGCTCGTTCGAGCCCTTCCTTTATCTAAAAGAAAGTCCTGATTTGTATATCTCTATAGAATAGAGAAAGAAAGACTCCTTACATTATGTGTAATGTAGTAATTCTCTTTTTCAATTGGGAGAGATGGCTGAGTGGACTAAAGCGTCGGATTGCTAATCCGTTGTACGAGTTATTCGTACCGAGGGTTCGAATCCCTCTCTTTCCGGTTCCGTTGATGACTTGATTTATTTCTTTTTTTTTTTGCAAATTTTTGAAATCTTAGTTAAACGTGTGGAATAGATAAAATCCTAAGAAAATTTGCAAATTAACCAAGGAAAAACCCTTGCATTTTATTCTTCACGTCCAGGATTACGTCCTGGATCATTAGATAGGAATCCAAAGATGAAGAGAGAAACAAAAAATATCACTACGGTATAAACGAAGAGTTTCAGAGTAAGCATTACACAATCTCCAAGATGATTTTTTTTGAAAAAAAAAAAAAGAGAATAGATCTTCCATTTTTATACCACATATCCTATTTTGACCCCAAGAAATAAGGTTTTTCTAGAAATAGAAATGAATTGTCAGAAATTCATTTGGAATAAGAGTTTTTCATTAACAAAAATTTCTTTCATATCCAAATTCGATATTGTGGGAGACCCTAATATTATTAATATAATAGGGTTAGGGTCTTTCACTGGAAAGGGGTCAAAAAAGGGAGGAAATGGGGTAAGCCGTATTTATGGCGACTATCCAAGAATTTCAATGCGTGAATCGAGGGTTCAGACTCTAAAACTTATCTGATTTTATCAATTGTTAGAGAATTTTTTCTCGAAGAAATCATGAATTTTCTAGGATATTATTAAGGATCTCATCGAAAACTTACAGCAGCTTGCCAAACAAAGGCTAAGAGAAAAAAAAACAGAGGTATGACTGGCATAACATCTACGATTGGATTCAAAAAAGCATAGGCTTCGGGCAATTTGCCTAAGAAAAAACTACTCGAATAAAGGGCAGAATTAAGACAAATACAGATCAAACTAAAGATATTAAGCATAACAGACATTTTGTTATTGGAGATAATTGCATTTTGATTGAGTTATTGATATAAGGAAAAAGGAAGAAAGGAAGTAAGGTATACAAAAAATCCTTCTTTTTCTTTGAACCCACCCAATAAAAAATCCTCCAATTCTCAAAGGAGAATAGAAGAAATCATACTTTCATACAATATCTTAATTGAATTATATGTAATGATCAATAAATTAAGTTGAATTCTATACCTATATGGATTAAAATCCTAGAATAATAATCTATTCTATAGATATTTGGACTGGAGTTGACAAACAACCAATAACAATATTATTGTTTCTTAGTGTAGATTAGAAATTGATAATGGGGCGTGGCCAAGTGGTAAGGCAACGGGTTTTGGTCCCGCTATTCGGAGGTTCGAATCCTTCCGTCCCAGAGCCATATCCATTTTTTTAGAATTTTAGAAAAAAGATTGTTTTCTTGAACAACTTTTTTTTTAAGTCTAATTTTAGATGGAATGCAATTCTTTTCTATCTTATACGAATCATATCTTTTTTCACAAACTGAACTGAATCGAGTTCAAATGACACGCATCTGGACCTAAATCTATTTTTTATCAGGTAAGATGAGAACATGGATCAAAACAAAAGAGTTTGAATTCCAAAAAGTTGGGTGGGCTTTTCATCATATGTTCATTCCCTTTGATATTTAGGGAAGTTAGTTACTTGGAAAAACTTCCCATCCCATATCTATTTGAATTTTCAATGATGGATGTATTTTGAATCGAGATGCAAAAGAATCTATATTCCCTATTTCTTATTATTTATCCCGTAAATGAGGGAGTCTAATTAGTAATTTTTTTTTCTCGAGATCTCTCAATTCGAAACAAGAGCGAGTTCTTGGTACTAATTTAATTCAATCAATAGGACTAAGTCTCTTAGTGGGTTAGACTAAAGCTTGACTAAATTTGGACTTATTGTTTGTCTTTGTAACTAGACAGGTAATTTCCCATACCGGATCAGGATTCCTTTTTTTATGCTCTATCATTCCCATAGAAAGAATAGGGGAGTGGATAGGAGATAATCAGTATTAATTTGAATATCTGTTCAAATCTCATTAACAAATGATCCAAAAACATATTTCTATATGTTATGGAATCGATGTATTTTCTTTGAATCTCGTTTTTTATTTTATTTAGGTATTTTTTTTGTTTGGCTATAATGAAGAATTGTAAATCTATGTAACGATTGGATTGAGGCAGGGGTGATTTATCCGATCCCTTTTATTCACTTTATGACAAGATTCGATTATTGAAATATTACTCAACCCCATGTAAAACAAAATACATATAAAATATGGAAATGTTTAGCTTAAAATGTTTAGCTTATATGTATGTATCGTTCTATTTCAATGACAATAGTCTTTCGGTTTTTGTGAAAAAGGTTGGGGATCCCTTAAATTTTGGAAACTCCAATTAGTGAAATTTAGTATTATAGAATATCTATAACAGTGACAATTGTTCAGTCTAGTTGATAGATACGAAAACCCCTCTCTATTTTTTCGATTTTGATTTTTGCAATCAGATGAAAAGAATAAAGATTCCAATCTTACCTTACATCAGTTTTTTATCCATCTCATGAAAAAAATGGGATTTCTTTCTTCTTTTCTGTGATCTATTTATCTATTTGAAATCAGTGATGGGTCGATTAAAAAAAAGACTTATCTTTTAATGATGTCTAAATAGGAACCTTTTTCCATTCGAAATAGTTTTGAAAACTATTTCGAATGATTCCTTGTAAGTTGAATCTTTGGTACTCAAAAAGTAGGAAATAGGTCAATCTATCCTATTGAGTCACTTGAAGTTGCAGACTCAAAAAGAACTTATTTATTTATTCGTTTATCTATTTCTTTATATATATGTTAAAGATGGTGTCTTGCTAAGACTTCGTCAGAAAAATCTTTCCACATATATAGAAGAAAAAGTCTAGATTACACGATGTCTATGTACAACTGAACCAATGACTATTCATGATTCCATGATTGAATCAATTTCATACCGGTTCCAAATTAGAGGAATGTTATGGTAAAACTTCGTTTGAAACGATATGGTAGAAAGCAACGTGCGACTTGAAGGACAGATCCGTTGTGGATTTTTACATCCGCTATTTTATATTTAATATTTATATAGGAATGAAGGTGCTCTTGGCTCGACATCGTTTGTTCTGTTCCACTTGAACCCTTCGTTTTTTGTTGGGTTGTAAATAGTCCACGATGGAGCTCGAGTAGAAAGGATTAATTCATTTCTCGGGGGCAAGGATCTAGGGTTAATGCCAATCAATAAATTGGAACAACTTCGTAAATATATCTTCGATATAGAAATGGAAAGGATCCAATTTGAGCAAGTTTCCAATTCAAAAGCAAAAACTGTTGGAATTGATCAAAGGTTTTCGATCCAAAGTGTATCGCGCGGGAATCAACTGTCCGTAGGATTCTTTGATAGAAAGAGAAATCACAAAAAAGGGTATGTTGCTGCCATTTTGAAAGGATTAAGAAGCACCGAAGTAATGTCTAAACCCAATGATTTAAACTAAAGATAAAGGATCCCAGAACAAGGAAACACCATTTGAATTGTCTCGGTAGTCTCAATAACTGGATCAGACTGAAGAATCCAAATAGAATTTTAAACGAGACAAACAAAAGGGGGTAAAGACCACTCAATAAATGAAATTGCTTAAAGATTTTTTCCTTTAAGCTATTTGAGAGTTATCCAACTTGAGTTATGAGTACGAATGGTTTCTTTTTCATTTTCAGGAAGGAAGACGAAAAAAAAAAGACTTAAATCATAGTCTAATTGATTTTATAGGCTCATTTGTCATTTATTAGAATTCCATACATAGACAAAACTGCGAATCAAATCATTTTTTCTCGAGCCGTACGAGGAGAAAACTTCCTATACGTTTCTAGGGGGGGTATTGTTCATCTACATCTATCCCAATGAGCCGTCTATCGAATCGTTGCAATTGATGTTCGATCCCGAAGAGAAGGAAAAGATCTTCGAAAAGTGGGTTTTTATGATCCACTGAAGAATCAAACTTATTTAAATGTTCCTGCTATTCTGTATTTCCTTGAAAAGGGTGCTCAACCTACAGGAACTGTTCAGGATATTTTAAAGAAGGCAGAAGTTTTTAAGGAACTTCGACCTAATCAAACGAAATTCAATTAAAGAAATACCAAAGGGGGGGGTAGTGATTTGTATATAACTTTGTATAACTTTTCTCTACTATTTTTTTATTTCCCCCCTTAATCCTGCTTTATTCGTATCTATTTCTCATTGCTTCTGTTGAATTCCACGGTCGATAACAACAAAACCTTAGTTTATTGCTCATATAAATCTCAAATTCGGGCATTTCATTGCTTTCAATTATGTGGTTTTCGTTGGAATTTGACTAACCAACAAGGAATCCAGTTTGCTTAT